CTATTTACACAGAGGAATGGAAAAAATCGCGGAAAACCGAACTATTATACAATGAGGGAGATAGAAAAAAGAAAAAGAGAGAGATATAGAAAAAAGAAAAAGAGAGAGATGGTAGAAAAGGGGGAGAGATGGGGGAAGAAGATAGGAAGGGGAATAAGGGGGCTCTTTAGGCAGGAGACGGGGGAATTCCTTAAGTTAAGAAAGAAAAAAGAATAAGAACACGGATACATAACATAAAAAATAGAATAAATAAGACGATATTCGCCCTCCCCCTACATATTTAATTTCTTCTCCTATACAAAAACCAGCAAGACCTACTCCATTGGTAATTCCATCAATGACACCCTTATCGAAAAACTGCGTTAGTTCAGTTAATCCTCTTATACCCAGGGTAAAGACCCTAGTATAGAAAATATCTATATAACCACGATTATATGACCAACTGTATATCTTTTTTTTTACTTGATCCGAAAAAAACTTTTTCGGACTCTCTTTTACAAGAGAATTTATTAAATCCAAATTCTGAAAAAAGGAATAAGCGGATCCATAGAAGATATATGCTATGGATAGACCAAACATAGCTAGACTTACAGAAGAAATTGCATTAGTGATAAATTCATATGAATTTATGGAAGAATTAGAACTTTCCTGGAAAAAGTTTATTGAGGGAGTTAACCACTTTGATAATATGGTTAACTCCGCTATTCCATTATCCATTACTCCATTATCAAAATGGATTCCTATGGATCCAATGAACAAAGTAAAAAGCAGTAATATAAAAAGAGGGAATAGCATAGTATTTCCCGTTTCATGAGGATAGACAAAAGTGTTTTTAGCCCCAAAGGAAGTACTAAAGGACCCTATCCTATTTCTTGTATTACCATGAATTTTGGATATATTTTGTGAAAAAAAAGAAACTCCACTCTTCGTTGTTGATAAAATGAAATCTCTATTCACTCCTTTGGGTATCCTTTTTCCCCATAAGGATATTGAATACAACGAACCCTCTTTAGTGCTACTGTAATTTTGAAAATGAACACGCAGGTACCCATCAAAAGTAAGTAAATATATCCGAAACATATAAAACGCAGTTAATCCTGCAGTAAAAGAGGCTATTATTCCAAAAAAGGGTGAATACAACCAACTATTACTAAGGATTTCATCTTTGGACCAGAAGCAAGCAAGAGGTGGAATACCACAAAGAGAAAGCGTACCCCATAAAAAAGTAGTTCTTGTAATTGGAACGTATTTTCTTAAACCACCCATAAGAACCATATTCTGACTTTTATCTGGTGAATATCCAACAAGAGGTTCCATTGAATGAATAATGGATCCGGATCCCAAGAACAATAAAGCTTTCGAATAAGCATGAGTGATCAAATGGAATAAAGCAGCTTGATAAGAACCTATACCTAGAGCTAACATCATATAACCCAATTGAGACATTGTAGAATAGGCTAAGCTTCTTTTAATATCTCTCTGAGCAAGAGCTAAAGTAGCTCCTAAGAAGAGTGTTATTGTACCTACTAAAGAAATGAAACTCATTATTAAAGGTAGGGATATGAAAAGAGGAAGAAGTCGAGCTAGAAGAAAAATCCCCGCAGCAACCATAGTTGCTGCGTGTATAAGAGCCGAAATGGGAGTGGGTCCTTCCATAGCATCGGGTAACCATACGTGAAGAGGGAATTGTGCAGATTTCGCAACTGCACCAAGGAATAATAAAAAAGCACACAAAGTAGTAAGTAAGGAATTAATCCCATTATTAGGAATCCAGTTATTAGCTATTTTGAACAAATCCCGAAACTCTAAACTACCTGTTATCCAAAAAAAACCTAAAATTCCTAATAACAGACCAAAATCCCCTACACGATTAGTTACAAAAGCTTTTTGACAAGCACTCGCTGCAATTGGCCGTGTAAACCAAAAGCCTATCAATAAATAGGAACACATTCCCACAAGTTCCCAAAAAAAATAAATTTGTATCAAATTGGAACTAGTAACCAATCCCAACATGGAAGTATTGAAAAAACTTATATAAACAAAAAATCTCAAATATCCTTCATCGTGAGACATATAATCGTCACTATAAATAAGAACGAGGATTCCTACAGTAGTAATTAGTATTAACATAATAGAAGTAAGCGGGTCGATCAAGTATCCAAATTCTAAGGAAAAATCATTATTGACGGTCCAAGACCATAGATATTGATAGATAGAACTTCCATTTATTTGTTGAATAGATAGGTGAACTGAGAATACCATAGCTATACTTAAGAGTAAAACACAAGGAAAAGCCCATATGCGACGAAGATTTTTTGTTGCTGTCGGAATAAGAATAAGTCCAAACCCCATTGACATAATAACTGGAAGTGGGAGAAGAGGGATTACCCATGCATATTGATATGTATGTTCCATAAGAAAAGAAATTGCAATTTTTACTTGAAATTTTTCTAAAAAATAAAATTGTTTCCGATTCACCAAACCAATTCTTATCTCTTTCTGAAGGAATTCAAAAAAATAAGAATAAGACAAAATACTGGAATTCTGAATTTTTCCAAATTTCTCTCATTGAAATAATCAAAAATTCAGAATGGGTTTACTTGGTTAAATTCAAAAAGTTAATTAACTAACTTTGTTACCTAGTTATTACCTAAAGAAGGATATTTGTTAAAATACAAAAAAGGATTGAATCATTTTACTTTCTATTCATTTTTGTATTTCTTTCTATTAAAATGAAGATGAAGCAGCTCTCATGTTTCGTAACTGATTGATTGAATTCCAATGAAAACCTATGTTTATAGGAAATTATCGAATATTCCTTACTTCATATAGAACTGAAATCCTAATGACTAGAATTACCTAAGTTTTAGAATGTCTTGTTTAAGAGACTAAGTATTTTTTTTTTGTTTTGATTGGAATTCCATTATGGAATACCATTCTGAACTTAATTAACTATTTGAATTTTCCCTTCCTTTTATCCCCCCATCTTATATGGGGGATAGGCCGTAGATCTATATATGGAGTATACTTAATATATAAATTGATTTAAATAGAAAACCTTTGTATATATTCTATATTATTAAAACAAAGTATAAAATATATATGAAAAATATGCTAAAAAATTCTTGTCTTATCCGCATTAGAGAAAATAAAGTAAAAAAGAATTCAGAATTTCAGTTCAGTATCTAAGTATAAATACTAAGAAAATAAAGTAAAAAAGAATTCAGAATTTCAGTTCAGTATCTAAGTATAAATACTAAGAAAAAACAGAAAGAAGAATTGATTTGCGGCAATAGATGTCTTTCACATACAACTAGAAAAAAGTAATCTCCTTTTTGAATGGCAGTTCCAAAAAAACGTACTTCGATGTCAAAAAAGCGTATTCGTAAAAATCTTTGGAAGAAAAAGACTTATTTTTCCATAGTACAATCTTATTCTTTAGCAAAATCAAGATCATTTTCCAGCGGCAGCGAGCATCCAAAACCAAAGGGTTTTTCTGGGCAACAAACAAACAAATAATCTGGTTTTGGAATAATCTGAATTGACCTATCCCAAAGAAATTCCAATTATTTAATATGAATAATTCGGATTAATTAATGAATGTACTTTTATGTGTCGAATTCCTCGGTACAATATTCTTAGAACTAACCCCTCTGATATATAGAACAAAAGTTTTTGGTATACTGTGTCCTAAGTATTCTTTTCCTATCAACGAACTTTTCATAATAGAATCCTCATAATAAAATATGAGGATTCTATTATGAAAAGTAGAGTATTCTTGCAATAGGACTTACAACTTCTACCTATCTTATCAAAAATCCACAAAAAAATAGGTTTAGGCTTGGTAAATCATATTAATAAGGGCATAAAGGCTTTCATTCTAGAAATTTTGCTAAAATCCAAAATTCTTTGTATTTAATGATGAAATTATAGAAATTCTAATGGATAGATTGAAAGATTTTTTTTTATTTCAATGAGAAACTAATTAGAAAAAAAATGAGTTCTATATTGCAACTGAGAAAAAACAGTTCCAACTCTTTCAAGCTTTGTTTCTATTGGGCAAAGCAAGAGTTTATTGTTAAAAAAATCCCCAATGATACTACCAAACGAAGTCCATTTTAATGAAGATTCTAATGTTCCTAAATTCTATGGACTCTCCCAATCTCGACGATTTGCGAGAAAATAACTATTATTCTTTTAACTTCCCTATTATTTAAAGTTAGCCGCCATGGTGAAATTGGTAGACACGCTGCTCTTAGGAAGCAGTGCTCAAGCATCTCGGTTCGAGTCCGAGTGGCGGCATTCTCAAAAAAGAATACAATAGATTAGAAAATGGATTCAATTCGAAATTTCCAATTTTGTAATGGGACCTTCTCCTTATGCTATTTGCAACTTTAGAACATATACTAACTCATATCTCTTTCTCAACCATTTCAATTGTGATTACAATTCATTTGATAACCTTATTAGTTCGTGAACTTGGGGGATTACGTGATTCGTCAGAAAAAGGAATGATAGCTACTTTTTTCTCTATAACAGGATTCTTAGTTTCTCGTTGGGCTTCTTCGGGACATTTTCCATTAAGTAATTTATATGAGTCATTGATCTTCCTTTCATGGGCTCTGTATATTCTTCATACGATTCCTAAGATACAGAACTCTAAAAATGATTTAAGCACAATAACTACGCCAAGTACTATTTTAACGCAAGGCTTTGCCACGTCGGGTCTTTTAACTGAAATGCATCAATCCACAATACTAGTACCTGCTCTACAATCTCAGTGGTTAATGATGCATGTCAGTATGATGTTACTAAGCTATGCAACTCTTTTGTGCGGATCCTTATTATCCGCCGCTCTTCTAATCATTAAATTTCGAAAGAATTTCAATTTCTTTTTAGAAAAGAAATTTTTAGAAAAGAAAAAAAATGTTTTAAATAAAACATTTTTCTTTAGTGAGTTTAGTGAGATTGAATATTTCTATGTAAAAAGAAGTGCTTTAAAAAACACCTCTTTTCCTTCATTTCCAAATTATTACAAATATCAATTAATTGAGCGTTTGGATTCTTGGAGTTATCGTGTCATTAGCCTAGGGTTTACCCTTTTAACCATAGGTATTCTTTGTGGAGCAGTATGGGCTAATGAGGCGTGGGGATCCTATTGGAATTGGGATCCTAAGGAAACTTGGGCATTTATTACTTGGACCATATTCGCAATTTATTTACATAGTAGAACAAATCCAAATTGGAAGGGTACGAATTCCGCACTTGTAGCTTCGATAGGATTTCTTATAATTTGGATCTGCTATTTTGGTATCAATCTATTAGGAATAGGTTTACATAGTTATGGTGCATTTACATTACCATCTAAATGATTACATAACATAAAACCTTCGTGAAATGAAAGTTTTTACATTTTTGTTTGATTTGAGAACCCTTGAACGCCTTCTCAAAGGGTTCTCAAAAATTCGAGATAGATCTAATTAGACTTTTTTACTTTTTTCTGAATTATTTGGTTTTTCCACTATGGAATATAGAGCGGACTAGTAAAAAAAAAATTATTTAGGATAATAATTGGATAAGAGAGCCTCTACCTTGTCAACCGATAGCGAGAGAACAAAATCTGGATAAATACCAATTCCTATTACTGGTAAAAAGATACAGATTAAAAGAAAGAGTTCTCGTGGTCCAGAATCCACCAAATTTGCGTTTGGAACATGAAATAGCTTGTATCCATAGAACATCTGGCGTAACATAGATAATAAAAAAATAGGAGTTAATATCATTCCAATTGCCATTACAAAAGTAATTAGCATTTTTGGTATTAACAGAAATTTTGGACTAGTAATTAGTCCAAAAAATACTACTAATTCTGCAACAAAACCGCTCATTCCTGGTAAGGCAAGAGAAGCCATTGAAAAGCTACTAAACATGGTAAAAATTTTCGGCATTGGGATAGATATCCCCCCCAGTTCTTCGAGATAAACAAGACGCATTCTATCACAAGCCGTTCCCGCCAAGAAAAAAAGTGTAGCACCAATAAATCCATGGGATAGTATTTGTAAAATAGCTCCATTGAGTCCAATGTTGGTTATGGAACCAATTCCTATAATTATGAAACCCATGTGAGATACGGAGGAGTAGGCTATTCTTTTTTTGAAATTTCGTTGACCAAGAGAAGTTGAAGCTGCATAGATTATTTGCATCGCTCCTATTATTACCAACCAGGGGGAAAATAGATAATGGGCATGAGGTAACAATTCCATATTGATCCGAATCAATCCGTATGCTCCCATCTTTAATAGGATTCCCGCTAAAAGCATACATGTACTGTAATGCGCTTCCCCATGGGTATCTGGTAACCACGTATGTAGGGGTATAATCGGCAATTTGACAGCATAAGCAATAAGGAAGCCAAAATAAAATAGTATTTCCAATGTTGCAGGGTATGATCGATTAATTAATCTTTCCAAATCTAATCTTGGTTCGTTGGAACCATATAAGCCCATACCTAGAACTCCGATTAAGAAAAAAATGGAACCGCCTGCAGTATACAAAATAAATTTTGTAGCTGAATACAGACGCCTCTTTCCCCCCCACATGGATAAAAGTAAGTAAACAGGAATTAATTCTAACTCCCACATGATAAAAAAAAGTAAAAGGTCTCGCGAAGAAAATAATCCTATTTGACCACTATACATTGCTAGCATCAGGAAATAGAATAATCGCGAATTCCGGGTAACTGGCCAAGCTGCTAAAGTAGCTAAAGTAGTGATAAATCCTGTCAATAAAATAGATCCTAATGAAAGTCCATCGATTCCCAATCTCCAGTGGAAATCAAAGACATCTATCCATTTAGAATCCTCCTTTAATTGGATTAAGGGATCCTCCAATTGGAAATGATAACAGAATGCATAAGTCATTAGAAGGAATTCTAATAAACAAATAGATATAGTATACCACCTAACGATTTTGTTTCCCCTATGAGGTAAAAAGAAAATTAATGAACCTGCAAATATCGGCAAAACAACAAGTATTGTTAACCAAGGAAAATAACTCATGATAAAGTGATAAAGAGAAGATATGTTTTGACCAGAAAAGCCCGTGCTCGAAATAAGCGAGCACAGGCTTCCTCGGTAAAGAGGAATCAGACGATTCAAGTGGAGTTTTTTGTAACGTATCAATAAGATAGAGCCATGCTGCGGGTTGTTTCAGGCCCTAAATAAACGCGGACACTTAAAAAATCTGTTGGGCAGGCAGATTCGCATCTCTTACAACCCACACAATCTTCGGTTCTCGGCGCGGAAGCAATTTGCTTGGCTTTACACCCATCCCAGGGTATCATTTCTAATACATCTGTTGGACAAGCTCGTACACATTGAGTGCATCCTATACATGTATCATAAATTTTTACGGAATGTGACATTGGATCTATAAATTTTCCTTTTCAACATAAAAATTTTCGATCTGGTAAAAATGAAATTAGTACTATATGAGTCATATGTATTGTAGACACCAGACGAAGCAATGGTTTATCCAAACTTCAACAAATAAATAAATAAAATAATGCAATATATTTCTTAATCCGTTTGTGAGAAAGCGTGAAAAGAGCCAAGAGACTTGAATTTTTGGCTTCAACAATCATAATTATACGAATTGTACATACGAATTCGAATTAGCCAATTTATTGGCTATCGTCTTTTCAATATAAATTATTGCAATATTCAAATTGCAATATCAATGAATTGCAAAAATTCAATAAGTAAAAAAGAATACTATGTAATAACCTAATCAAAAAATAGATCTTATCAAAAAATAGATATTATAAAATAATAAGAAAATAGTATTCGATTTCTATTCATCTTAATATTTGATATTATTATTATATGTGCGCCTTTGTTTAGAGGATTTTATGTCTAATTATTCAAAAAATTAGATTGATTGATACGAGTTGATTTCTTGTTACGATGGATGGAAGAAAGAATGGATAGTCCAATAGCTGCTTCAGCAGCCGCAAGGGCTATAACAAAAATTGCGAAAATGTCTCCTTTTAATTGGCGACTATCAAATAGATCAGAAAATGTTACGAGATTTAGATTAATTGAATTCAGTATAAGTTCAAGACATATTAGAGCTCTAACCATGTTTCGGCTTGTGATCAATCCATAGATACCAATCGAAAATAAATAGACACTAAAAAAAAGTACATGCTCAAACATCATTAACTAACTCCTTATCAATCTCGATTCATTTCAATATGAGGACAAGAATTGAACCGATTCCATTAATTAGAATAGAACAGTTACACAACAAAAGAGAAAAGAAGGTATTTGTTGGCAGTAGATGGGTTTTACTAAATCAAAATTGTGATTCTTTAGTTATTTATTTTCGATTTGAAATTCTAAGAATTTTGACTAATTCTAAGTATTTCTTATTGCCGAGCCATAGTAATTGCACCTATTAAAGAAACTAGAAGAATTATGGAAATGAGTTCAAACGGAAGATAAAAATCAGTTGCTAAATGAATCCCAATTTGTTGAACGTTATTTATGAGACCCTGTTCTACTATTTGGTTTGATCTTGTAGTCCAAAGAATTCCATACCATGACGTATCTGGGATAGTAGTCATTAGTGAAAAAAGAATAGTTATACAAACGAGTGAAGTGAACCCATCTCCAATAGTCCAATAATTCTTATTTTTAGACCATTCTGAGCCATTTACGAACATTACGGCAAATATGATCAAAACATTTATAGCTCCCACATAAATAAGAAGTTGTGCGACAGCTACAAAGTAGGAATTCAATAAAATATAGAATAAGGATATACAAACAAGAACTAATCCCAGCGAAAAGGCAGAATAAATTGGGTTGGTAAGTAATACTACTCCTAGACCTCCTAGTAGAAGAACAAATCCCCCAAATAGCACAAGAATCTCATGTATTGGTCCAGGTAAATCCATTATGGATAAGAAGAAATTAATAGTATAAAATTTTTCATGAACTGACTAAAACTAAAAGATTCAAGGAAGGAAAAAGGGATTAGGATATTTTTTTGTATATAAGTTGTATAGTTAGAAATCACATCACGAAAATCTACTCTCATTTTAAATCAGGAATAATTTGCAATAAGCAGTAGTTATTCGTTTTTCTTTATAGTTAATAAAAAACTATTGGATTTTTCTAACAAAAAAGAAAAATCCTAGTAACTAATAATTAGTAACCGTTCTTGAATTCCAAGATTTTTCTTCGTCTATTTTACTTTGAGTCGAATTCCTAATTGTTTGAATTGTGTAATCTCCCATTATGGAGATTGGTAACCGACTCAAAGCAATTTGATTGTAATTCAATTCATGACGATCATAAGTAGAAAGTTCATATTCTTCAGTCATTGATAAACAGCTTGTCGGGCAGTACTCAACACAATTACCACAAAATATACAAACTCCGAAATCAATACTATAATTAAGCAATTGTTTCCTTTTAATATCCTTTTCAAATCTCCAATCCACAAGGGGTAGATCTATCGGGCATACGCGAACACATACTTCACAAGCAATACATTTATCAAATTCAAAGTGGATTCGCCCCCGGAAACGCTCCGATGTAATTGATTTTTCATAAGGGTAGTGAATCGTTATAGGTAAACGATTTGTGTGGGATAAGGTAATTATGAAACTTTGACCAATGTACCTTGCAGCGCGTATTGTTTGTTGACCATAACTCATGAACCCAGTTACCATAGGGAACATATTCTAAATATCTATGAAAAAGGTATGTTTCTTTCTCTTGTTTGAGAGAACTTTTGTGTTGAAAATATTCTTACTGTTATTGTATTATCTTATTTATAGTGAAACAAGTTGGGAAGAAGTTGTTAATAAGAGATTGCCCAGGGAAATAGGTAAAAGAAATTTCCATCCAAGATTTAATAACTGATCCATTCTCATCCTGGGTAAAGTCCATCTTATTGTGATAGAAATGAAGAGAAATAAATAAGCTTTAGTTAATGTAATAAAGATACCCATTGTCATTTCCAAAATTCCAACCATTTTATTCATTTGGAAAAATTCAAAAAAGGATATATAGGGAATAGAGAAATTCCACCCGCCTAAGTAGAGAACTGTTACAAATAAAGAGGAAACTAATAAATTTAGGTAAGAAACAAGATAAAATAAACCATATTTGATACCGGAATATTCGGTTTGATAACCTGCTACTAATTCTTCCTCTGCTTCTGGTAAATCAAAGGGTAATCTTTCACATTCTGCCAAAGAAGAAATTAGAAAAACCAGAAAACCTATAGGCTGACGCCAAAGATTCCATCCAAAAAAACCATATTTTGACTGTGCTTCAACTATATCAACTGTACTTGAACTGTTAGATAATCATAGTCGATGATAACATCACAGTTCCCACCGCTATTCCAAAACCGTACATGAAACCTTAGCTTCATACGGCTTCTCTATGATCAGAAAAAAGGAAAGGGTTGTTTCGTTTCGGTATTATCCCCCTGGGCATAGATAGAATTAGGTAAGATAAAATCGATTGGAAAGTCCTAAATTAGACCAAAGGAATTCCGTCTGCTAGAATAAGAAAAAGCGCTTCCGAATTGATCTCGTCCTTTATAATATAATGAAAATTTTTCTTTGTTCAGTAATAACTTAATCTTGGAATAAAACACTCGTTATAGCAATTAATAAATGAAAAGAATTAGGGATTAATTCATGAGGAATTCTGTATTAATATGAATAGAGGAAGGAAAGAATAAATAAATATTTTTTTTTTGTATTGCATTCCATATCTTTTGTCCTATTCTTCTTTCCCCGGGGAAGGGTACTTAAAAAGAAAAAAGGAATAAAGGATTAATTCGTTCTTGATAGCCATTTCTTTAACAAGTGAAAGGGAACATACTCTGGATCGGAATCCGAAGAAAGTACTACTTGATCATTTCCACCAATTTCAAGTCCTTATTATGATTCCTTTTATGAGGAAAAATCTCTAATGCCTTAGATTCCCTCATTACTAATCCTTTATGTACTTTAGTGTTCCTAACCCCTCACTAATTTTTGATGGATTCCCCTTATGATTCTAAGTTATAGTAATAACTCGGAATATTCTAGTAATGGAATTCCATATCGCGAATCCTTTATTCTTGCCCGCTTCAAGATATGATGACTAATCAAAAAATCTCAACCTTGGGGTAAAGAGTTTACACTACTTATGTTTACTTCAACTTTTTTCTTGTACGTAGGAAATGAGATTTTTTCTTTTTACTACAAATTAATAAGCTGTTTTGTTTCACTCATATAGCTATCTAGTTTAACTTACCAACCCGAATACAGAATAAGAAAAGGAAGATAAATATTCAATGGATTTTGGAGGAAAAAGATCCTATTTTAACGAATCACACGTAGAGATATTGCTAGCACACAAAAAGTTAATGGTATTTCATAACTAATAGATTGAGCAGCAGCTCGTAGACCGCCTGAAAAAGAATATTTATTATTTGAGCTATATCCTGCCATAAGAAGACCAATAGGAGCAATACTTGAAATGGCAATCCATAAAAAAACACCAATACTAAGATCGGCTAAAACAAAACGATATCCCAAAGGGATAACTAAAAAACTTAATAAAATTGATATGACCGCTATAGAAGGTCCAATGCTAAATAAAGGAATATCTCCTCGGGATGGCAGGATATCCTCCTTAAAAAGTAGCTTAGTTCCATCGGCTATAGCTTGAAGCAGTCCCAGGGGGCCAGCATATTCAGGACCAATACGTTGTTGTATCGATGCGGATATTTCTCTTTCTAACCACACAATTACGAGTACTTCTATTGTGATTCCCAGTAGGAGGGTCAAAATGGGTAGAATCCATATCAGTCCATAGACTTCTTTTAATAATTCCGATTTCGAAAAAGAATTGATAGTTTCTATCTCTACCCTATCTATTATCATTTCAACGATCAACTTCCCCCATAATGATATCTATACTACCTAATATCGTCATGATATCAGCCAATTTCATTTTTTTAACTAGTTGAGGAAGAATTTGCAAATTAATAAAACCGGGTGGACGAATTTTCCATCTCCAGGGGAAAAGACTATCATCTCCTACCAGATAAATTCCTAATTCACCTTTTGGAGCTTCCACTCTTACATAAAGCTCTTGCTTTGACAATTCAAAATTGGGCGAAGGTTTTTTACCAAGAAATCGATATTCAAAATCATTCCATTCGGAATTCTTTGTTTTCTTAAAGCGTCGGACTTCTAAATTCTCATAAGGGCCTCCAGGAATTTTCTCTACAGCCTGTTGAATAATTTTGATGGATTCCCTCATTTCACCCATTCGTACTAAATAGCGAGCTAATGAATCCCCTTCTTTTTGCCATTGGACTTTCCAATCGAATTGGTTGTAAGACTCATAAGGATCAACTTTACGAAGATCCCATTGTATTCCAGAAGCTCGTAACATCGGTCCCGATAAGCCCCAATTTACTGCTTCTTCTCCGCTAATAAAACCGACTCCTTCAACTCGTTCTAAAAAAACGGGATTCCGTGTAATAAGTTGTTGATATTCAACAACTCCTCGTAAAAAATAATCACAGAAATCTAAACATTTATCGACCCATCCATAAGGTAGATCGGCGGCTACCCCTCCGATGCGAAAGTAATTATGCATCATTCGCATACCTGTAGCAGCTTCAAATAGATCATATATCAATTCTCTCTCTCTAAAAATATAGAAAAAAGGGGTCTGTGCGCCTAGATCCGCCATAAAAGGTCCAAGCCATAACAAGTGAGAAGCTATACGGCTCAACTCTAACATAATTACCCTAATATAGCTGGCTCTTTGGGGTATTTGAATATTCTCCAAGAATTCTGGTGCATTTACCGTTATTGCTTCTGTAAACATAGTAGCTAAATAATCCCACCGTGTTACATAAGGTAAGTATTGTATAATAGTTCGGTTTTCCGCGATTTTTTCCATTCCTCTGTGTAAATAGCCTAATATGGGTTCACAATCAATAACATCTTCACCATCGAGAGTAACGATCAGTCGAAGAACACCATGCATTGATGGGTGCTGAGGGCCCATATTGACTATCATGAGATCTTTTCTTGTAAGCGGTAGACTCATATCCTTTCTTCCTTAATTCATTATTCCATGAAAATGGATTATTCCATGAATTCCTCAAAACGAGGCTCATCAAAATGAAAAATCTAAGACTACTATAAGACTACTAATAAAATAAGAAAAAAATTCGAACGATTAAATTACTTCTCCCGAATATCCAACTGACTGATTAATTTCTTATAACGTACTCTATTTTTCTTTGCCAAATAAGCCAGCAAACGTTGACGTTTTCCCAAAAGTCTTCGTAGACCTCTTTCCGATGAAAAATCTTTTTTGTGTAATTCCAAATGTGAAGCAAGTCTCCGTATCTTATTGGTGAAACTGAATACTTGAAATTCAACAGAACCCCTGTTTTCTTCTTTTTCTTCTTTAACCATAAATCCCAAAATTTTTCTACCTCCTTTCTTTTTCATGTATTTTTCTGATCAGGAAAAATACAAAATTATGTCAGTTATTTTGAAGTTATTCTAATCTCGTACACACAAAAATTTGCAATTATTCATCTACTACTGGAATTTGGATTTATTTTATCGATGCAAATTGGATTTGGATAGAAGGGTACATTCTTTTATTTTAGATAGAAGAAACATTTCTTCTATCTAAAATAAAAGAATTTTGCTGATTTATTTATTGCTATATCCAATTTATGGAATTGATACACCATTTAATTGATATCGTTTAGCAAAATGAAACACAGCATATGCATCCATCTTTCGGCTCGAGAATTTCACGGGATAGAGATATGGTATAAGAAATAGGCTATTAAGTAACTCTAAATGAATTGTGGATACATCTGTATCCTTAACATACTGAAACGACTGCCATTATTCGTATCAAACCAATAGCGATTCATACAAGCTAAATCTTCTAATCAATGGTGGGCCAATAATGAATTTTTTTGCATATGTATTAAGACGCTTGGCCTGATTTCGAAATTGTCCAGAGTTTTTTATGTTGTTTTCATTGCAAAATGATGGACCTCCTTCCGTAACTTTCCAATTACGAGTACGAGAATTGAAAGACATGAAAATTCTCAATTCTCTACGGCGTCTAGGAGATAGATAGAATATTTTCAGGAACAAGAAAATCAAAAGAATCTTTCTCTCTATTCACTACCATTCCGCGTCTTCGACTTCTATTAGTTTCTTTTCTTCTTTAATGCAATAGCTATAGTTTGATATAGAATCCATTTCTCAAAGTAATGGAAACCATTCTCGTATAGGAAATGGTTCGAAAATCGCTATTCCATCTTTTAGGTATCGTGAAAAGTGATACCTGTGAAGATCGTGCATTTCAGTCACATTCAGATCCGCTTTTCGAGTCCATGATATAACCAAATTGGATGGATCTTCCACCCGTTTAGCTAAGAAAGAATAGATGCAGAGGTGGATAATAGATCGATATGAAGATCATGAGCTGCCCCATAATGAAACCGCCAGTAGTCGCGAATATCTCCTTCTTCCCTAATCCAAGATTGAAGAAAGAAGATCTAAGAGGGACCTATGGAGAATGTGGTCAGAAATCCATAATAGAGTCCGACCACAACGACCGAATTAATTATCCTCATCGAGAAACTTAGACTACTAAGTAGAAAAGGTAGAAAAGATTTGAAAATCATGGCATGGGTCTCCTTTTTTTCTTTCTTTAGAGTTTTCTATATGCACAATTTCTCGATGTTTCGATGAGAATTTCTTGACTTTCCATATATAGAAAGAGATAGACTATAAATGACATCTCTTATGTAAATAAGACCAAAGGGATGGATATTAAATGATAGGAAGTGCTAGGAAGTGAAATAGAATGAAATAGAGCCACTTTGGGCTTCCCTATGAAATGAGGCATGGAACGGAGTCACTACGAAGAA